TTACTATACCTGCTGCTGTAGCATTATAGACTGTATTGTTACTCTTGCTCCCATCGGGATAAATCTGACCCCTTCCCCTGTTCCCGCCTACGTATATGGGATATTTTAAGAAGTAAACGTCTTTCTTAGTAGAAGGGTCCGGAGAAAGAATGGGAAAGACGATTTCACTATATTTCTGACCAGGAACAGGACCCACCACAAGAATATTTCTTTTAGTGGGGCGATAACTCTGAAAAGACAGATTGCCCACCTTTTCTTTCAGCTCGGGAGAAATACGATCGGGGGGAGCTAATTCGAATCCCTCGGGTAAAATAAGGACAGCCCCTACATTCAAAGCCCCCTTTTTACCATTAGCAAGAACTTGTTTCAGTTGCATATCATAAGGGATTCGAACAACTGCTTCAAATACAGTATCAGGCAGCACAGCTTGTGGAACCTCAATATCCACGGGCTTATTAGCTAAATGGCAATTGGCACATACAATACGCCCAGTTGCTTCTCGTGGATTTTCATAACCCTGCTGCGCAAAAATGGGATATGCGTTTGAAATAGATGTCCGCGTTATTACATATATCATGATCAATACGGAAATGAATCGAGTCATCTCTTCCTTTACCCAAGAAAAGGTATTTCTATTTTGCATGGTCCAATCATTGATCCCGGAAATTTCTACAATAAATTAGGTAGGTAGCTAGTATAGTTCCCTATCCACGATTCTGCCATTGTACTGGAATAATTGTACTGAAATATAGGAGGAATCCCCTGGGTGGGTAGAAGTCTAAAGAGTGAGTAAGCTTCAAAATGGTTTGTTTATGTACGAAGTAGCATCATGATTTGATTGATATCAGCAGATCAAATGAGTTCTTCATTCATTCATTCATTGAATGATAAATCACTACAAGTGAAGGAGATACACGATTTAAATAATGGAAGATCCAATATTTCAAAATTGTATCTAGAATGACTGGAAAAGTGGAAACAAGACCAGATATAATTTGATCGTTATGAGCAAATCCAAAATCTTTGTAGACCAAACCAATCATTATTTCCCAACCACGGGGTGAGTGGAATCCGATACATAAATCAGTTAATAAAAGAATAGAAAAAGCCTTTATTGTGTCGCTTAAGCTATAGAGGAATTCCTGAACCCACGAATTCAGAATGACAAGTTCTTCATTACCCAGAATAGAATAACCACTTAGAATAGCAAAACAGATTATATTTGTCGAGAAATGCAAAATGATGTGGATATGATCTTCATTGTGCATTTTGACCAATTGTATCGTCTCTTTGTGGATTCCTATACGAAGCTTTTGTATCTGTGTCTCCGGGTACTCTTTTATCATTTCATCCAACAAGAATAGTTGTTCTAATTCTATAAATCTTTCTAGAACGTTCTTTTCTTGAATATCATTCAAAAAAGTTTCGGATTGTCCGGTATTCCACCAATTAGTAACCCAAGGTTCCAGGCTTTTATTAAATGAGAGAGAGATCCACCAGGGCAAAAAGACTATAGATGCAAGATATGGGAGGGGAGTCAATGTTTTCTTTTTTGACACTTTGAATCTGTGAATTGTTAATGAACCCGCTTCATTCGCCGACTCTATCTGATCCGATATTTCTATGAAGCATGAGTTCTATAACAAGGTATGGAACCTATGGATCTATTCCTTTTTTTTTTTGAATTGTTTAGTCCTTGGATCTAAAAAGAATATAGAAATAGAATAAGGTTTCGAATGAAGAAATAATCAAATATTCTTCCCAGATATCTCAGTTGGTCAAATTCGCACCAATTATATCCTCATTTGTTCTTTCGATGAATGCCCAAAAGAACCACTTGAAATAATGAATATTATTTGGATTTCTAGACGAAAGAACTCCCCTCAATTATTTTTTTTTTCAAAATATTTCTCACTGGCTACCCTCAACCCAGGAATAATTGAAGGGATATTTCTGAAGAATATTAATAATGAAATCCGAAATGGGTGGCAAAACGAGAGAGATAGTTATGAAAAATCTAAGCGTTTGGTCATCAAAGAGCTAAGATCAAAAAAGAAACATCGATTGACAAAAGAAAGATAATTAACGAGATATGATACATCTGTATCGAATGTATCAATTCAAAGTATTGGCCCTAAAAAGGGAAGAAATTATGTACTGTATTCCGAAGTGCTCTGATATGTGTGATGAATACATACTTATTAGACTTGTTACTAGTAGAATTGAGTTCTATATGCATCAAAAATCGTTTTGGTCGACCAAAATTGCTTTTTATTATGGTTGTTCCGTATACGTCCGCCTGCTTTATTCTATGGTCTATGGCCACGGAAGGATTACCAACGGAACGGGGTAAATAGAATCTAACATGTTTTGCTCGAATGAACGTTCCGAAGAAACTTCAGTTATATTAAATAAGGGGGTTCCTTCTCTCATACTGAGAAAGCATTCATTCTTTCAGTTCATTTCAAAATACTTCAATTGGAACGCGCAAGAAATAGGCCAATTCCGCAGCTTTTTGTTCAATTTCTCGTGGAGTAAAATTCTCATCAGTACGAGTCAAGGGAATGGCGCCCTGGCCTCTGATTTCCATATAAAGGACACGTCGAGGATAAAGACCCTCTTTAACTTCTATTCTGATCGATTGGATATCTCTCATAAGTAATCGAAGGAAGATGCGACGATTTATTCCAGGAAATCCCCAACGAAAAATACACACTATTCCTTCTTTTCTATCGAATCTATCATAACCACTACCTACATTCCACGAAATTGTGCACCACAAATAGGAACTAATGAACAGACCCCCGATCCCATAGAAAGACATCACGATTCCTTGTGGAAAAAAAATTATTTGCTGAGACGGGAATAAGGATATCAGATTCCTACCAAGATAACTGGAAGTTCCAACCAATAAGAACCCTAGTGAACCTAAAAAAAGGATACAGGCCCAGCAGAAATTACTTGTTTTTCGAGACCCCGTTATAAGTTCTACCCATATACGTTCTGATCGATAGTTCATACTAGATCCAGTTGCACCCTATTGGAATTGAGAGAAGGGAATAAGCCAAATGAATTTGATTTTACTTTTTTTTTTGTTTTGCTCCCGAAGTCACTCTCATCAACTAGCACTATTATGATGTGAACTATTAGGAGTAATTCATCGAATTGGTTAGATATAAAATAATAACATCCCTTTCATATGATACCACTATGTATATCTACATAATATAGATACGTTGACTTTCTATTTCAGATATCCGCTGATCCATTTTAAAACCGCTATCCCCACATATACATGCATATGGATTTATCCATATATCATGTATCCGCATGCATAACCACTTTTTTATTTGTGCTCGGAAGGAGCCACATGTCGTACCATATTCCACTAAATAGATATCTATGATCCAAGTCCAAGTGTTGAAATAAATTGATGAAATTTTTCCCTATCGGATCTAAACAATCTTGTTTTTTTGAACATGAAGAGATAAAGAAGCCATTGCAATTGCAGGAAACACTAAGCCCACTAAAGGCACAAAAATAGAGGGTAAATTGAGATCTGTCATAGAATGGGTACCTCGATTTAATATTTGTACCTGTTATAAAGATATCTTATGTTATGATAAGTATATCTATTATAAGTATTATTAAGTATATATATATATAATAAGTGCAAGGAATGTAGAGCTAAATAAGTGTCCCTATATTATCTTTCTACAAGAAATATATGGCTGATAATCTGCTTTATTATTCTTGTACTACCGCCCTTATCTTCTAATAAAGAGTTTCTTACGAGTTTCCTAAGGATTCGTTAGAATCCGATCCAACAGGAATTCATAGTCAAAATGTAAGTTCTCGGGAGATCAAAAAAATATACAACACTCCCCTTACTAGATTTGATTTGAATTAATCTATATATATATAGATTAATATATATAGATTAATACGGTCTATTTATATATTATTAATACGATATATATATATATTAATATGAAAGAAGGGAACATGAAATTCTTTTGATTTTTTTCCCAATTCCTTTCCGCGGAAGGAAGAATTCACTCCTTTCCTCTTGATAGAGAGTTCCTGATTACTAATCATGAATAGGGGTAGGATAAAAAATATGGATAAAAAAAAAAAGTAATTATCCGAAACTTCCTATAGAACTTATGTTACCAAAGAAAACCCCACTCTTCTTATTTTGACTTTGATTCCGATGAACTAAAGTTCGCTACAAATACCTGAGCCTAGCGCTCTACTTGAATTTTGATTCAAGGGAAAGAAACCGTGTAGCTGAAATAATTCACTCAGAACACCTTTTAAAGGATTACGTGGTACGATTGGATCAAATAAGCCCTTATGGAATGAATACTCAGCCGCTTGTGAACCGTCGGGTACTGTCTTATTCAATGTTTGTTCAATTACTCTTTTACCCGCAAATGCAATGTAAGCATTGGGTTCAGCAATAATGATATCTCCCAACATACCAAAACTGGCCGTTACTCCACCGGTTGTAGGAGATGTAAGGATTGATACATAGAATAACTTTTTATTGAATTGATAATCATATAAAGCGGAAGATATTTTAGCCATTTGCATCAAGCTCAAACTTCCTTCTTGCATGCGTGCTCCTCCAGAAGCACACACTATAATAACAGGTAGAGATCTATTAGTAGCATATTCGATCAACCGGGTGATTTTCTCGCCTACTACGGATCCCATACTACCTCCCATGAACTGGAAATCCATAACCCCAATTGCTATGGAAATCCCATTTAGTTGACCTATGCCTGTTTGAACAGCCTCAGTTAAACCTGTCTTTCTTTGATATGAATCGAGACGATCTCTATAAGGTTCCTCTTCCGAGTGAAATTCAATGGGGTCAATAGAGACCATGTCTTCGTCCATAGGATCCCAAGTGCCCGAATCAACCGAAAGTTCGATTCTATCTGAACTACTCATTTTCAAATGATATCCACATTGTTCACAAATATTCATTTTTG